CCGGAGCAGGAGATTCAATTAATCGAGATTCCGAAGAGGCAATTTCGCCTCTCCCATCAATAGGTTTAGCGAGAGCATTTATAACACGACCCAAGTAAGCCTCGCTCACGGGTATCTGAGCAATTCTTCCTGTTGCTTTTACAAAACTTCCCTCTTGTATCATCAACCCATCGCCCATTAATACAATCCCAACATTTTTGGATTCCAAATTCAGAGCAATACCTCTAGTCCCTTCTGCAAATTCAACTAATTCACCTGACATTATTTCACCAAGACCTATAATACGAGCAATCCCATCCCCCACTTGAACTACGCGACCGATATTCTCAATCCCTACTTTCCTATTATATTGTTCAATACGTTCGCGGAGAATTTTATTAATTTCGTCGACTCGAAGGGTTGCCATTAGTGTTTCTTGAATCTTTTTTTTGGAAGCAAGGGGAAAAATAATGCCTAAATTCTAAACGAAAGTAGAAGTTCAAGGCCTAATAAATTTAATTATTTCTTCCATTCTACGGCCCCGAGAATGCCAATATTAGCCCGAATCGTACGAAAATGTAACTCGGTATTCAAACAACTATTCAGAGTTCCTAGAGCTCCTTGTACAGCTTGTTGGAAAACTCGCTGTCGGACCTGATTCATCGCCCTTTGTTTTTCAAAATAAAGGGTTTCGTTTTTAGACTTTTCTAATTGTTCCAAACTAGTAGAAGTGGCATTAATCAAATTTTCTTTTTCTCGTTCTATCTCAGAGTATCCATTCATTCGATACTCATCTGCCTCTAGTTCGACTTTCTCTAATCGAAGCCGAGCTTTTTCGAGTTGTTCAAGGGTCCCTCTACGTAATTCTTCCGAATTTCGAATAGTACTTAGGATCCTCTGTTTTCGATTATCTAATAAATCTTTTAATGAAAGTGGATTATCTTGCTATTAAGTTTACAACTTTTATGATCTCTTCCCGAACCAAACAAGAATCTTTCGATTCATTTGGCTCTCACGCTCTTTTTTTTTTTTCTTTTTTGCTATGTATTAATTATGGTATGGTTATTTCCATATCTTTTTTTTATATAATGTAATGAGCCTATCCTCTATCCCCTCTTTTCTGTTTGTATTTCAATATACCAAAATTTCTATAAAACTCGAAAAATATTAAGAGGACTCTTCCGACTAGATAAAAATCATCATGGTCAGCAAAGTTGTTTCTTTGTTTGTGTTTGCTCTGTTAGTTAATAATTTCAATTTCATTAAGAAAAACTAACTAAATAAAAGGAAAATGCAAATTGCTAGAATTCCTTTTTTTCTTCAAATCCAATCCAAAAAATTTTTCTTTTTTTTATACATAGGTCGTCGATTCGGCATTGAAAAAAGGGCAGGGCGCCCCTCTAGTATAGTAAATAGTTCAAACCTTTTTATCGATATGAGTGTTCTATATCAGATAAATTCTACACTAGCTATTTCCCGTTTAAAGCATTTCGATACTAAAATACTAATATAGTTGTAGAAAGAGTACCCCTTTTGCCTGGACTTCAAGCAGTTTAGCTTTAACCGTGTTAATGGTCTCGTATTATTGGTCTATAGAGAATCAAAGTAAATTTCCCAATTAGTCGCGAAATGCTATGGTTCTTCCATATGATTTCTGAAGTTATTCAGAAGTAATTCGTCGAGATCGTGCACCTTTTTTTAGTTATCCTAAAATAAAAAACATTCTAAAGTGCAGCCGGATGGATCCAATCTATTCTTGAAATAAACAACTCGCACACACTCCCTTTCCAAAAAAAATCAATACACCAACCACTATAGTTAGATTTATTAGATTTGTTGCTAAAATATCGGTATTAAGCCCGAAACTCCCCGCGAATGGCCAGTGAGCTAAAAAAACGAAAAAATAGGTTACATTTTTCATATGCTCTCCTCTTATAGATAGGACGAATAAAGAAGAAAGTTTTTCGATCACTTACACTTACTTCGCTCGCCCTTTTTTGATCAGTTTTTTTAATGCAATTTTTTTTAATGCAAATAGATTCAATCTAATAATTTCTTTTAGATTAAGTCTTAGGTGTCGTTTGACCTGTGAAAGATTTCCTTTGTTGAAATGCTCCCAAAATTCCTAAAATAAAAGGAAAAAGACTTTCCACTGCCCTAAACTAAGGACAGGAAGGAAGAGGGCAAGCATATCCTCTAAATTGATCATGCTCAAATCAGACCTTCCTGGGGTTCCCGGGGTATTGTCTGTCCCTATAAATAAAGAATTCCCGGAATAATATAATAAATAGGATTAAATTATTAATATACTTGGAATTATAGAAGCAAATACCTATTTATTTACTAAAAAAAGAAAAAAGTATCTAACCTAAAGGACTCATTTTCTTTTTTAGGATTAAACAAAAGGGTTCGCAAATAAAAGGGCTAGTGCCACAACCAGTCCATAAATTGTTAAAGCTTCCATAAAAGCTAGACTAAGCAATAAAGTACCTCGTATTTTCCCTTCTGCTTCTGGCTGTCTCGCAATACCTTCTACAGCTTGTCCTGCAGCAGTACCTTGACCAACTCCAGGCCCAATAGAAGCAAGCCCTACGGCCAATCCAGCAGCAATAACGGAAGCAGCAGCAATTAGTGGATTCATGGTGAGTTCCTCGTGTAAAAAAAAAAAACAAATGGTTAAGGATACAATCCACCAAGAAATTATTACTTATAACTTCTAAGCTCTATTGGGTAGAAGTAACTAAAAAGTACAAATTGAAATGATAATCTAAATCGTCCGAACTACTTCGAGATCTCGTTTTTAGTTTCTAATCATTAGAAGTTTGTGTAAATCCAGAAGATTCTTATTATTCCATTTCTCTTTCTTTCCAACCAACCACTTTTTCATTCCATCCTTTTTTTTTTACTCTTCGATATCTTTGAGTTCCCATTTTTTCCCCTTCATCTAATCCGTAATAAAAGACGAAATACAGGAAGAACTCCTATGGAAATCGAACTAACCCAAATCCAATAGGAATCAAATCAAGATATACAATTGCTAACAAAATGCTGGATAGAAGCGGATATGGAATCCAATTCCATATAGAAGGGAATTCTATATATCGGATTAGATAATGAATCTAACTTAGGAAGAAAAAAAATCCCATATACATATGTTTGTTCTATTTTGTTTGCGTATTTTCTCATTTTCTATTGAATCCGATTCCAAAATCATTCCTTAGAAAGCCGCATAAAAGATGCCAGTCTTATAGACATTAAGGATATAGATCTAACCGGATTCCGCCCCCTTGAATGCATATATACTTTAACAATTCCGTAATAAAGTCTAGTCTATTTTCTCTCCTACAACTCTAGGTTGTATATTCATACACATTTCGAACTATTTAGTTTTCCAACCAGAAGGATTATCTGGAACCATGCATGAATTGGGCTAAGCTAAAAAAAGATTATTTCGAAAACTAGTCAATTCAATGATGACCTTCCATGGATTCACCTATATAGGCTGCCGCTAACGTTGCAAAAATAAGAGCTTGAATACCGCTTGTAAATAATCCAAGAAACATGACCGGTATGGGGACTATTAAGGGGACTAAAGAAACAAGAACAACAACGACTAACTCATCCGCCAATATATTTCCGAAAAGTCGAAAACTAAGCGATAATGGTTTTGTGAAATCTTCTAGGATGTTAATTGGTAAAAGGATTGGGGTTGGTTTAATATATTTCTCGAAATAACTCAATCCTTTTTTGCTAACACCCGCATAAAAATATGCCGCTGATGTGAGTAAAGCTAAAGCAACAGTAGTATTTATATCATTCGTGGGCGCTGCTAATTCCCCATGGGGTAACTCTATAACTTTCCAAGGTAAAAGAGCACCCGACCAATTCGAAACAAAAATAAAAAGGAACATAGTTCCAATAAAGGGAACCCAAGGACCATATTCTTCTCCAATCTGAGTTTTGCTCAAGTCTCGAATAAACTCAAGGACATATTCGAAGAAATTCTGACCGTCGGTCGGGATAGTTTGTGGATTCTGAACAGCTATGATAACTGAGCCTAGCAAGATAGTAATTACGACCCAAGAAGTGATGAGTACTTGAGCATGAATTTGGAAACCTCCTATTTGCCAATAGAAGTGTTGGCCTACTTCTACACCCGATATATCGTATAACCCCTTGAGTGTTTTAATGGAACATGGTGTAATATTCATATTGTCCTCTGATAAAAATGGAACTTCAAAAAAGGAATTCTTTTGATTCAACCATCTCTTTCTCAACTCAGCAACTTGAAGTATTAATCTTATATTTGGGATACCAAGAAATCATATCAGATCATAATATATAGCAATACCCTCTAATATATATCAATATTGCTTCTTTTATCTATGCAAAACAAAAAAGAATAGTAACTGATCCATAAATCCACGGAGTTGCTCAAGAATTAACTATTCTTCTTAATTCTTCTTAATCTTAATCAACGATTTCTTATATGGAGAGAACGGCCTTCACAAATTGCAAATACTAATTTGTTAAGAATCAATCGAATTGAAGTCATAGTGTCATCGTTGGCAGGAATCGATATATTCGCGAGATCCGGGTCACAATTTGTATCGACTAAAGAAATAGTAGGAATCCCCAAAATGTCACATTCCCAAAGAGCTATATACTCTTTTTGTTGATCAAGGACAATCACAATGTCAGGCAACCTCGTCATATATTTGATCCCGCCGAGATATCTTTGCAAGGTAGATAATTTTCTCTTTAAGATTGCCACATCTCTTTTTGGGAGATGGTGGAATTTTCCCGTCTTTTCTTCTGCTCTTAAGTCTCTAAATTGAGAAAGCCTAGTTTTGGTAATCGACCAATTCGTTAACATACCACTGAACCACTTTTTATTAACATAATGACAACGAGACCTTATTGCAGCTGATGCTACTAAATCCGCTGCTCTTTTTTTGGTATCAATAATTAAGAAGCTTTTTCCCTGACTTGCTGCATCAAAAACTAAATCACAAGCTTCTGATAAAAAACGAGCCGTTCTAGCGAGATTTGTAATATGAGTACCTTTCCGCTTTGCCGAGATGTAAGGTGCCATTTTAGGATTCCATTTCTTAATACCATGACCAAAATGAACTCCCGCTTCTATCATCTCTTTCAAATTGATATTCCAATATCTTCTTGTCATTTTTTCCACACTTCCTTTTTTTTGTCTTACCGTTACGGAATTGATTTCTTTTTGAAGATTAAGAAAGAGCCGAAATAGCTTGAAATAATTAATAATTGTTTCGATGGAACCTTCTACACTGACTTCTTTTACTTATGAAAATTAAAATATTAAAATACAGTTAAAATACAAAATCTAAAATCAGACCTGTTATCATTCTAAGGTCAAAAGTCTAGTTTAAATTAAACTAAAAAAAATAAGGCTATGTATCCTTAAATCGTATAAATGGGGGTAAATCGGGGTTCTGGTGTCTCAGAGAAATTGTTTGTTACATTAGAATCAGAAGAAACTAATTCTGTATGGAGAAACAAAATATCTCTCATTTCCGATGCGAATAGATTTTTTTTTTGAATTTCGAAATAAAGGTTCTTGTCTTGTGGGGAACCATGCACAAATTTTTGGAATCCGGTACCAACAGGTATAATCCCCCCCAGAACTACGTTTTCTTTCAGGCCTTTCAACCAATCAATACGACCTCGTAGGGCAGCTTTTGCTAAAACTCGAGCAGTTTCTTGAAAACTTGCTTCAGATATGAAACTTTGGGTATTCAGGGAAGCCCTTGTTATTCCTAATAAGATTGCCCAATAATAGATCGATTCATCCAAAGCCCGCCTTACTCGTTCTGCTCGCAATAGTCCTATTAATTCCCCTGGTAAAAAAACATTAGACATTCCATCTTCGGAAACCCGTACTTTTGATGTTACTTGGCGTATAATAATCTCTATATGTCTATTATGGATCTGTACCCCTTGGGATCTATAAACCTTTTGGATCTTATTAACCAAAGAGATACGACTTTGAGCTATGGTTAGCTCAGCTCCAATCAAGAATCCCCAGGGAACCCCAAGAATTCTTGGTATACAGTGATTCCAATCCTCAATTCTCCTTTGGAGATTCGGTGATAGTGAATCAATTGAACGCGCTTCGAAGATTTGTTCTACTTTTGGAAGACCCTGCGTTATATCACTAGATCTCGATTTTTCATATATAAAGGTAACTAACCTATCTCCTTTGTAAAGTGTTTTTCCATAATGACCATGAACAGTTGCTCCTATAGTAGCCAAATAAGGTTTAGCTGCTCTTATAACAAAAGAGTCCATATTAACAATGAAAATTTGACCAGATTTTTTTATGTGCGATTTAAATAGACATACATTTTCGCAAATAAATTGTCCAAGGCGAATTATTGCCAACGTCTCTTCCCACGAGTTATGATGGAGAAAGTGCCAATTCAAATAGAATGGATCCAACACGATGTTACTGTCGAAATTGGAAATCCTTTTATTTTCATCTATTAAAGAGTATTTAAGTCCTTGAAGTACTTGGAAGATTTGTTTCAAATTGTCAAGGAACAAGTATTTTTTTAACAAGATCTGATTATGCGTTAATAAATAGTAAGATGAAGAAAAATTCGATATACTAGGTACAATAACGCCTAAGAGCCCAAAAATATCTCGAATAGGAATTCTAGGATTCGATTCTTTTGCCGCATTGGGATATTTCGAATTCTTGAATAAACCAATTCGCGAAGAGTTGGATGCCGACAAAATCATCAAAGACTGGTATTCTTTATTTCGATTCAACAAGGTGCCAATAGTTTCTTGATGTTGGCTAAGTGATTGAATCTTCCCTTTGGAATTGGTATTGTTCCGATCTAAACTATTATTGGGAATGGGCCCTGCACTTGTCATATGATACCTTCTTCGTGTATACGAAATAGTGGACTTGACTAACTCAATTCTTAGGAACTCGCGAATCAGATCATTTGTTTTTACCTCAACAAGGGAAGCACGAGCCCCCTCTTTTTCTTCTTGTTTCCAATTCACTACTAAGCAAGTTCGAACGAATTGACTATTCGTGTGATAAATTCTTTGAGTTAACTTGCTATTTTCATGAGAAATAAAATTGACAAGTCGAAGTTGGAGATTATCCTCTTCTTGCAGGAGATCTTGCGGGAAAAGTTTTGCGAAATTTCTCCCTTCGTTTATTTCATATGCGACTGCAGGTCGAATCGAAACAAAATATTTTTCCTTGCTTTTGAGAATTTTTTTCCGTTGAACATAAACCCAATTTTTCCTTTTTTTTGATTCTTTAAAATCTTTTTTTTCTCTTTCTGGTGGTATCAAACTGCCGCCTAATATCTTATCCGCCTCTTCAAGAAAATGAATATCTCCGGAAAAAATTTGGAGTTCCGTATGGCTTTTTTTTCTTTTCACCCGGACCAATCCACCTAGTCGACTTCTTGTATTTTTTGTGAGTTGTGTATCCACTCCTATAATGCTATTGTCAAGTACCTTTAGCGATGAGGATCTCGGCAAGATATGCAGTTCTTGAAGAATGAAAAAAAACCGCTCTATTTCTTTTTGGTATTTTAGACTCAATTCTTTTGTTCCCCGATGCTCAATAAAACCCTCTTTTTTTAACATGGAATCTTCCTCTGGGCTCCCATATTCGTCCTCTGAGTCTTCCTCTGAGTCTTCCTCTGAGTCTTCTTCTAAAGTACCATATTCGTTCTCTGGTTCATCTTCAGGGCTCCCATATTCTTCTTCTGAGTCTTCCTCTAGAGTTCCATATTCGTCCTCTCGGGTGTTATATTCGTTCTCTGAGCTCCCGTATTGTTCTTCTGAGCCTTTCTCTAGAGTCCTATATTCGTCCTCTAGGATCCCGTATTCAGCTTCTAGGGTTTCATATTCGTTCTCTAGAGTCCTATATTCGTCTTCTAGGATTTCATACCTGTCCTCTCGGGTTCTATATTCGTTCTCTGGGCTCTCATATCCGTTCTCTGAGTCTTCCTCTCGAGTCTTATACTCTTCCTCTCGGGTCCGATATTCTTCCTCTAGGGTCCTATATCTAAATTTAACAATTCCAGAACCCTTTTTATCCTTTCTGTATCGTGGATCGTCAAAATAAGCAAAAATCCTATTTCTACGTAAAACACCCATAAAGGGTATTTCAATCGAAATCCCCAAACAAGATATTAGCTCTTTTTCTTGTTCTTGATGATATTGTAATGGAATGACGAACCTATTTCTTCGCTTTTTCGCCAACAAATCCGAATTATCTTGAAGAATAGAAGGATAGATAAAATTCCAATGACTGTTGGACACGATTCGATTTGGCGTTAAATAATCAAGAATTTCCCTATCTTTTTTACCAAAAGTATCCAACAGTCTATGGCTTACTTGATCATTAACCATTGAGAGGTCAAAGATATATCTTCCGTCAACAGAAAAAGAATAAGTATTCGTTTGATCTTGATCCTTGTGGAGCGAAAAAGATGCTATACTAGATTCACACATACTTACTGACAATATCCATAAATGGCTTGTTTTTGGTAATCGACGAAGATTACCATATTGATATTCGGGCGCATGGTAAACATCAGTACTCCAGTGCATTTCCCCGTCTGATTCGGAATAAATATGCTTTTGTACCTTTTCTTTAAAATGCAAAGTGGATGTTCCGGCACGAATCTCCGCAATTACTTGTTCGGATTCTACATATTGATCATTTTGCACTAGAATCAAGCTTTTTGACGGAATATTCACACTATGTAGAATAGCCTGACTCTGAATAGTTACATGCAAGTCTATATAGCATAGAAAAGCAGGCTGCCCATGACGGGTACGTGTGGGGTGAACCAAATCCTCATTGAATTGGATTTTTCCATTCGAGGGGGATCGTACAAGGTCGGCAGTGCCCCCCGTGAATACTCCACCTGTATGAAAAGTTCTTAATGTTAGTTGAGTCCCGGGCTCCCCAATTGATTGACCCGCAATAATACCTACAGCTTCCCCCAATTCGACCAGATCGCCATGAGTGGGACTCCGCCCGTAACATAATTGACAGATCCAAGATGTGCTCCGGCAAGTAAAAGGAGTTCTAATATATATTGGTTGTGCCCGAAACGGTTGTGCTCGAAAGGCTGTTATGAATCGATTGACTAATCCAATTCCAATATCTTGATTTCGAGCAGCAATGCATCGTAAACCGATATATATATCGTCTGCTAATACACGACCAATTAGTGTTTGGACAAAAAGTTTTTCCGTCATCCCCTTTTGAGGACTCACAGAAATACCTCGTATAGTACCACAATCTCTTCTACGCACAATAATATGTTGAACTACTTCAACAAGTCTACGTGTAAGATATCCAGCATCCGCTGTTCGTACAGCAGTATCTACAACTCCTTTGCGGGCTCCGTAGCAGGAAATTATATATTCTGTCAAAGAAAGTCCCTCGCGTAAATTGCTTTGAATAGGTAAATCAATCATTTGTCCTTGAGGATCCGCCATTAACCCTCTCATACCTACTAATTGGTGTACCTGGGATGCATTTCCTCTGGCTCCTGAAAAAGACATTAGATAGACTGGATTAGAAGGATCCGTTATCCGAAAATTCGAATTCATTTCTTGTTTCAAATATTCACTTGTAGCATACCATATCTCAACAGATTGGCGTAATTTTTCTACCGCGTGTACAGCCCCATAAGAATAGTGTTTCTCCAAAAGAAAACTCTGTTGTTCCGCGTCTTGGACTAACCACCCTTTAGAGGGTATTGTTAAAAGATCTTCAATTCCTAAAGAAATCGATGTAGTAGTGGCTTGATGGAAGCCCAGAGTCTTTATTTGATCCAGTATATGGGATGTATATCCCATTCCGAAATGATCTATTAATCTGCTAATAAGTCGTTTCATAGCAGTTCCGTCTATCTCTTTATTATGAAAGACCAGGTTGGGCCGTTCCGCCATACAAAAGTACCCCCCTTTTTTGGCTGAGTAGGATTCGATAATTGCTGAGTAGGATTCGACAATGGGCCTGAGTCAGTGATTCGAAAACTTAATTTACCCCTTTTCCTCATGGATTTGGGCGGCAAAAAAGATGGTACTAGCGAAATCGGAATGCCCCCCGAAAAGGGCATCACCGAATCGAACTTCCTTGTTTAGATAGTGTATGAATAGGCTCGACTAAATCCGTGTATGGCTTCTTCTATTTCTCTATAAAAACTAATATGACCAAGAGTAGTTCGAATGTATATAGAACGGGTTTCTTTTTTTCTATTTCCCACTATTAGATAGTGGGCATAAATCTCATGATAAGTCCCAAAAGATTCATATTGAACTTCAATCGGAACTTCTGTTGACCCAATGACGCGTTGATCTAATTTCCATCGAAGCCACAAGGGACTGTTTAAACCAATTCGTTTCTGTCTATAAGCTCCCAGCGCATCATAGGAACTAGAAAAATGGGGTTCTTTATTCTTCGTATACTTATAATAATTATTCTTATTGTAATAATAATTATTCTTATTGTAATTTCCTTTTTTATTTGGAGAGTCTCCGCAACTATTATATCTGTTTGCACAAATACCGCGACGGCTTCCAATCGTTAATACATAAAGTCCGATAAGCATGTCTTGGGTTGGCACGCAAATAGGATCTCCAATAGCGGGAGACAGGAGATTCATATGAGAAAACATAAGTAAACGGGCTTCCGCCTGAGCTTCCAAGGATAAAGGTAGATGAACAGCCATTTGATCCCCATCAAAGTCCGCATTGAAACCCTTACACACTAATGGATGTAAACAAATAGTACGCCCCTCCACTAAACTGGGTTGGAAGGCCTGTATGCCTAATCTATGCAGGGTAGGTGCTCTGTTCAATAGTACAGGATGCCCCCGCATAACTTCTTGAAGTATTTCCCATACAATGGGTTCCTTTTCCCAAATTTTCCTTTTAGCAATCCTAACATTAGAAGTAGCACGTTTCGTGATTAAATCGCGAATTACAAATAGCTGAAAAAGCTTTATTGCTATCTCTAGAGGTAATCCACATTGATGTAATGAAAGCGAAGGACCCACAACAATGACAGAACGACCCGAGTAATCGACCCGTTTCCCAAGCAGAGTCTCGCGAAACCTTCCCTCTTTACCCTCAATTACATCTGAAAGTGACTTGTATACTTTATTGTGACCATTCCGCGTCAGTTGCCCGCGGGACCCGCTATCAAGAAGTGTATCCACAGCTTCTTGTACCAATTTTTCCTGGCACATTACTAAATCTCCTGGCGCTAATTCACTTCTTTTTAATAAATAGGCAAGGTTGTTATTCCGACGGATAACTCTCTTATAAAGTTCATTAATATCAGAAGTCACTACTTTATCCCCAGACCTATAAACAATGGGTCTCAATTCGGGAGGAAGAACGGGTAATAAGCACAAAACCATCCATTCAGGTTCTACATTTGTTTGAATAAAATGTTTCGCCAATTGCATGCGTCTAATCAAAAAAACTTTTCTTATTCCTCTTTTTCTATCTTCCCATTCATCTCCACTATACCCCTCGTCTTCTAATTCCTTCCATTCAACCAACGAATTCTCTATAATGATTCGCAAATCCAAATCTGCCAATTGTTCTCTAATAGCACCTGCTCCTGTCGCAATTTCCCGATTTCGAAATGTTGCAAAGCCTGGGGTAGAAAAAAAAGGGGAAATGCTATAGTTACAGGATGAAATTTCATCTTCGAATAAACCTCGTAATCGTAAGAAAGTAGGTTTTTTAGCGCTGGGCCTAGCAAAAGAGAAATTGCTGTATACTAAGCCCTCCAATTTCTTAAGCGGTTTATCTAAAAGATTCGCGATATAACTAGGAAGACCTTTCAAATACCATACATGAGTCACTGGACATGCCAGTTTGATGTATCCCATTTGATATCTTCGTATCCGAGAATCAACAAATTCTACCCCGCATTTTTGGCAAAATCTTTCGTCTTCGTTTTCAGCTACGTTCGCTCGAGAATTTCCACAAGCACAAATTCCGCTTTTTATGGGTCCAAAGATTCTTTCGCAAAACAATCCATCTTTTTCTGGTTTATCGGTTTTATAATGAAAAGTGGAGGGTCTTGTGACTTCGCCAACGACTTCCCCATTAGGTAAGATTTTGTTAGCCCAAGCCCTTATTTGTTGAGGGGAAACGAGTCCAATTTGAAGTTGTTTATGTTTATATTGGTCAATCATAAAATAGAAATAAGAAAAAAATTTGATTTATGCCGATCAAACATCCTCCCTGTTTACCTGAAAGTTCTTCTCAGATACAAGGAAATGGTTCAGTTCTAGAGCCAAAGATCGTAGTTCTCGAACAAGCACTCGAAAAGATTCTGGAGGATCCTCGTGATTAGGCACTCTTTTTCCCCAGATCGTAGCATTAAGTATTTCTTGGCGAGCTATAAGATGATCAGATTTATAAGTAAGTATTTCTTGTAAAATATGAGCAACACCGAATCCTTCTAAAGCCCAAACTTCCATTTCTCCTACTCGTTGTCCCCCTTGCTTGGCTCTTCCTCGAACGGGTTGTTGGGTAACAAGCGAGTACGGCCCAGTAGAACGTCCATGGATTTTCTCATCAACTTGATGAATTAATTTTAAGATATAGGACTTCCCTATTAGAACAGGTTGTTCGAAGGGATCTCCTGTTCTTCCATCAAATATTCTGCTTTTTCCCGGGTACTCGGGTTCAAATACCCATGGATTTTTTGTTTGTTTACTGGCTTCATATAATTCCGAAAACACAAGTTTTCTTGAAGCTTCTTGCTCATATCTCTCATCAAAGGGTGCTATTCTATAATGTTTCTTTAGCAGATCCCCTGCTAATCCGAGCGAGCTCTCAAATATTTGTCCCACATTCATTCGGGAGGGTACTCCTAAGGGATTGAAGACCATATCAACAGGCGTTCCATCTTGCAAATAGGGCATATCTTGCCTAGGCAAAATTTTGGAAATGATCCCCTTATTCCCGTGTCTTCCAGCTACTTTATCCCCAACTTTAATTTCACGTTTCTGTAAAATATATACACGAATCATTATGTCGAGGGGATCCCTCTGGATCCATTTCACATCGATAACGCGCCCTCTTCCACCTATAGGTAGTTTGAGAGAAGTTTCTTTTGAAGTGGATACCTCAAGACCAAAAATGGCCCGTAATAACCCAGCTTCCGCGATATATGACGATTCACTCGCTACCTGAGGCGTTAATTTACCTACTAAAATATCGCCAGTTTCTACCCAGGATCCCAACCTCACAACTCCATTTCTATCCAAATTGCGGAGTAAATGTTCTTCTAGATGTGGTATTTCTTTAGTGATTTTTTCAGCAGAGCCTTGGCTTGTTGTATCCGTCTGAATTTCATATTTTCGGATGTGAAAAGAGGTATAAATATCTTCACATACCAAACGTTCGCTAATTAGTACTGCGTCTTCAAAATTGTAACCCTCCCACGGCATATAAGCTACTAAAATGTTTTTTCCTAAAGCAAGTTCCCCCCCAACTGTAGCTGCTCCCTCCGCTAAAATTTGCCCTTTTTTAATGGATTTACCACGCGTAACCTGAGGTTTTTGGTGCATACAAGTATTTTTGTTAGAACGCTGATGGGCAACTAAAGGAATACTTATAATCTTCCCACTACTTGATAAAAGGATCTTGTGACTTTCACTAGAAATGACCTTTCCCTCGCGTTCGGCTATAATGGAAACCCTAGAATCTAGAGCTGTTTGGGGTTCCAATCCAGTTCCAACAATGCACTTCTCGGACCGAGAAAGTGGAACTGCTTGGCGCTGCATATTAGAACTCATTAAAGCCCGATTTGCATCATTATGCTCAATAAAAGGAATAAGAGAACCTCCAATAGAAAAATATTGGAAAGGAAAAATACTTCTAACATGAATCTGTTCCCATGCAATAGTCAGGAATTCTTGACGGTATCTAGCTGGAACAACCTGGTCTTCCTGAATACCCTGATTTAAGGATAAAGAATTTCCTGCTGCTATCATATAATATTCATCTCTATTTGGTGATAAATAAACCACCTGTCTCTCTTTTTTTTCTTTTGCTTTCTCCGATATTTCATAAAACGGACTCTCTATAGATCCCCACCAGTGATCAATTCTCGCATGAATTGCTAAGGATCCAGTAAGTCCAACATTGATTCCTTCGGACGTGTCAATTGGACAAATACGCCCATAATGGCTTGGATGAATATCTCGGCTCCGAAAACTCGCAGTTCTCCCCGTTAATCCCCCAGGACCCAAACAACTCACTTTTCGCCCATGAACGGTTTGTGTCAATGGATTGGTTTGATCAAAAACTTGACATAAGGGGTATGTCCCAAAAAAGGTCTCATAAGTTGTTATTAATAAAATCGAAGTTGAAGTTGGAGTTACCAAAGTTTGTGGAGTCGGTTTCGATTGACGTATGAATACTCTACGGATAGTTTTTTGAACCGCATGTTGTAAACGGCCAAGAGCCAGTCCGAATTGATCTTGTAATAGATCCGCAACCGAACGAATACGTTTATTTTTCAAGTGATTCATATCGTCATCGTCAAGTATACCCGTTTCAAATTTCATTCCAATCAAATGATCCGTAGCAGTCAATACATCTCGTGGTAACAAGAATGTATTGTTCTGAGGTATATCAAGATTCAGTCTACGATTCATATTTCGTCGACCAACTCTTCCTAATTCACATTTTTGTTGAAAAAATTTCTTTTGTAATTCCTCACATAAGGACCCCGAAAATACCAGGTCCCCACCTACACAAGCAAATTGTTGATAAAACTCCAAAATAGCTTTTTCTTTTGACTCAATCCTCTTCTTCTCCTTAGCATTCAGGAAAGACAAAAAAATTTCGGGGTAGGAAACATTATCTAAAATTTCTCTTAGATTCAAACCCATAGCTGATAATAGAACTAAAATGGATATCTTTTGTTTTCTACTCACGCGAGCCCATATTCTTTCTTTTTTATCAATTGCTAATTCCGATCTTCCTCCCCAATCTGATATTATAGTCCCAGTGTATATAGAAATTCCCTTGTGGTCTAATTCCGAGCGGTAGTAAATACCAGGACTTAGCAATATTTGATTGATCACAATTCGGTATATTCCATTTATTATAAAGGTTCCTAAGGAATTCATTATAGGAATGTTTCCAATAGAAATGGTTTGCTTTTGCACATCGAAACCAAAAATTAATCGCGCGGGTACATAGAATTCAGAAGAATAGGTGAGTGATTCATACACAGCATCCCTTTCTTTTATCGCGGGCTCTAGCAATTGATACCCTTTCGCAAATAATTGAAATGCAATTTTCTGATCTGGATCTTTAATTGTTGGAAACTTCTCAAGTTCTTCTGCCAAGCCTTGATTAATGAACCTACAAAATCCCTCGAATTGTACCTGACTAAATCCAGGTATTGTGGACATTCCCTCATTTCCATTCCGGAGCATCTTAATCTTAAGTTTCCTATTTATCGAAGAAAAATTCCATTATCAGCTCACTCTTCATCAATCCCTACGGATCAATCTAGCAATCATGGAATCTATATTCCGTTTACTGAATCACATGAAATTCTAGGGAACTCCACATACATATTTCATATATGTATTTTATACATATGAATCGAGACAATTTTGACGGAAGTTCGAATTTGGCAGGAGTACAAATGGAATGAAAATGAATTGATAAAACAGTCCTAGAAAAAAATTCTTCCACTTAAACTTTACTTTACAATATTCTAATCAGATTGGATAGGAAAGATTTCTCGTTTTATCCCCTTTCATAGAAAGGGAAAAATCATAATAATTTATAAGCACTAGAAAGTTTGACTTTAGTTCGATTTAGAATAGCACACTTAGTTGAATTTTCAAAAAGAATTTGAAGGTTCTTTTTTGTTTCGTATCGTAGTAGTAGAATTGCTGGAAAAAAAAGGATTTCGTTGTAAAATCCTAAAATTCCTAAAAGAAACTACTTACTTTATTTTTTAAGTACTTACCAATCTAGTTATCTACCTATCCACATATCCTTTCTTTTATCGTAATTTCACTTGGATGGCCCAAAAAGGCCGGGCCATAATCTATATCAGAGCTAATTTCCTCTTTTTTTTATTTAAGATATTTAATGCAATGAAAAAATAAAGCACGATTCCCCCTAGGAATATGTACATAAGGGGGATCCATATATAATAATCCTGTTCGGATCTGAAGTTTAGCTATATACAGATTAGGAAAACATTTATTCTATTTTATTATGCCATTAAAAGGAATGGGGAGGATAATATCAGCCATTGACTACTGCAATTCAAAAAAGAAAAAGAAAATTCTAGTTAATGGTTCCAATTTGTTCTGAATTTTACAGCCTGTGACTGGAAATTCACTTTTTCTCCTTTGTCATCTCGATAGAATAGAAAGAAAAGGGAAGTTTTCCAGTGTTAGCAATGTGTCTTTTAAGATAGAATCCGTCGAGGAGAATAAGCGAAACAGAACCCCAAAAAGCTGAAATCGATTTTTTGAAAAATATTGAAAAAAAAGTAAGTAGAATTTTATTCAAAATAAAATAAAGGGCTTTTTAGTATAGTAAGAAAATGTGAATGAATACTTGTTCTTTTCTCGAGGATTTTTTGGCGGCATGGCCAAGCGGTAAGGCAGGGGACTGCAAATCCTTTATCCCCAGTTCAAATCTGGGTGCCGCCTGATCAAGAAAAAAATACTTAGGATTATAGTCCTGATCAAACTCGACAAATTCGTGCCCCTACCCATAAGTTGGGGCAGGGGAGTAACTAGGTCTGGCGATACTAGATTTTGAGAATTCATACCATAGTTCTATCCTGAAACTCGGGTTTGTTTTGGCAGCAGTGGCCCAAAGGGCTACCAATAGGGATAAGGTAGCGTTTCCTTCTTCTTTTTTTAATTTGAATTTATTCGATTCGGGAATTTAAAACTACGAGGCTAAGATGTCAGAAATCCTTGTATCCAAAGGGCCCTAAGGGACATTCTTTTTTCAATCTAAGATTAAAGAGGGAGTTCGCGAAGAAATATCAACACTTCTTAATTATCAGACATTTTTTTATCGTACATCTTACTACATACACTTCGTATATCTTATGCTACCTACATACACTAAAGTAAAGGCTACTGATTCTGTCGAGAATCAGATTGAATAGGCTGATCAAAAATTAATTTCGGAGTTGTGGATAAGGTTTTCTCACTCTTTCATAGAAAGATAGAAAGCAGGGCAATAGGGTTTAGGTCAAAAAACTAAACAGGGGTAAGGTAGGTATTCAATAAATATTTAGCTATCCTAATTTTAGGATATATTCTGCCGTCCTTTGCTTATAAAGGGGTGGTAACAAAAGGAAGAAAAAATCCCTCTATTCCCGCGTCTTCTACTCAGAACACCCCCTATACTCTTTTTAGAGAAAGAGCTATGTATCGTATTTATACTTAATACTCTCCAATTCTGCTAAAAATCATATAAGAATTTGTTAGGAGTAAATTGCTTTAACCGATTCTTCCATAGTCTTAAGGCAGAATGGCCTTTTGACTCTGTACCCTTGATTCCACTATGATTATTGATCAATAGTAGATAATTCCTTTATAGAAAGAGGAGACATAATTTACATGGATATAGTAAGTCTCGCTTGGGCTGGTTTAATGGTAGTCTTTACGTTTTCTCTTTCGCTAGTAGTATGGGGGAGAAGTGGACTCTAGGGATACTACTAATTGAGTAGTCGAATTGTAGTCTCCACTCTTTTCTTTAATTGATTGTTTTGCATTAATCATTTTGCCAAACTTTTTTCTCTATTTCTTTAGTTTTGTTTCACTCTTTTAAGAAACTCTTTCTTAAAAGAGCCATTCTATTCTACTATAAATAGAAAATAGAATAGAAAGAGCTATTATAGTAATTCAGAATTCCTACTAGAAGTAACGAGTCAAAATAAAGTTTTATACATAACTATACATAAGAAAATTAGACTTTCTTACACGAAGCTATTCATAACATATCGAACATTTTCCATTTAGACTCTTTTCTTATTCTTAGGATAAATTTTATGTTCTTTTTTTTGTTTTGAAGGACCCCGCGTGAAGCATCTCGAGGCATTTTTAAGCATGAAAGATTCGGAGGTTTTTCCTTTTACTTTTTTTCTTTTATTATAGTCTATTCTCGTATTATTTTTCTACCCCTCCCTGGATTTTTTCAACGAAGAATTGTCTTCGATTTTTTTGATTTTTACTGAATTTCAATTAAGTGGATGCAGTGAAAAAAAAAAAAGTTGAATTAGACTGCTATTTCAATATACTAATTTATTCTATGTAGATTTAAGATAATATAATAGAAGGAATCCAAAGTGTGGTAGAAAAAACTACATATAGTTTTTTCTACCACACTTTATGATTCCAACCGGATCCTTTCATTTAAGACTTTTTATTTTAATCCCTTTTTCATTTTTTCAATGATTAATTGGAATTCCAATTAATCATTTTGGCTGGCCGTTTTTACATAAAGAATAAGTAAAAACCCAGTAGGAACTAGAATGAACAATGTAGTAGCAATAAATGCGAGAATATTGACTTCCATAACTTCTCTATTCTTTTTTTCACAATAACTCGGGATGTAATCCCATGGAGAGGAAAAAGGGGTATCCTGTAAATTCAAGGGGAGGACTTGCATTCTGATAATACTGAATCAATTCAATATTATGAATATCGGATCTATCAAATCAATTCACGGTTGATAGTGGAATAATATAACATAGGAAAAACCCTTATCCATACTAAGACCAAAATAAGTTTTTTGATTGGATTCGGAGCCCCCTCCATTTTTCATCCTTTTCCACTTTTGCTTTTCTATATGTATAACCCAGAATCTTTCTTATCTTATATTAGCTAATTTCCCTTTCTTTTTCTTATATTTTTCTTATAGTTATACATACAATTATGTATGTATTATATGGCCGACTTTCTAGGGGTCACATAGACATCCAAATAAACAGTAGAAGTAGAAATGAGATCGAGAAAAGAGGATCTTAAGTAAAAAAGATCCAATATTTTATTTTAATTTAGGAAAGGGGGTGTGGTTTAACCCCCAACAAAAAGGAACTAATTATATTAAATGCATTCTCGAATAATAAACGAATACGATTTATGTATGAATTCTGAGAAAATCCCGGTAATCTAATTATACTAATCCACGTATGATATGTATGTCTTTCCTTATCAACCGGAAGTAGTGAAAAAAAATTCCTATACTGCTCTCTTTTTACTGAGAAATGCGAAATAAAAAAAGTAAAGTAAGGGCGCCCCTATAGATATTTGATCTTGCCCTCCTACCCCCCCTTTTTCAGGGAAATTTTTGATGAAAAAAGGAAAGATTAATTTGCCCATTCATTGAACTCTAGTTCGGGACTGACGGGGCTCGAACCCGCAGCTTCCGCCTTGACAGGGCGGTGCTCTGACCAATTGAACTACAATCCCTGCGGGGTGTATGGCATATCTATTCTTAAATAGAACCATAAGAAGATTCGATTCGTCTGTCGTACTCTAAAAAATGGAGGAATCATATTATATTCTTCTTTATTTCTATCGATTAGATTGTTTTTTTATGGAAGAAAAAAAACGGATTTAGTTCATATTCGCGAAGCCCTAGATTATTGGGCCGAGCTGGATTTGAACCAGCGTAGACATATCGTCAACGAATTTACAGTCCGTCCCCATTAACCGCTCGGGCATCGACCCAGGAAGATTTTATTCTAGGATTTTTGATAATCTATGACTAACCTCTTTTTATAATACTCCCTACCCCCAGGGGAAGTCGAATCCCCGCTGCCTCCTTGAAAGAGAGATGTCCTGAACCACTAGACGATAGGGGCATCCAATAGACGATAGAGCCATATACAACCACCCGTCATTATATTATAATGATAGTATGAGCAGTTTTTTAGAATTGTCAATATACTGGAAGAGTATAACTAGATCAAAGCAAAGAGTCTTTGCTACTTTAAAAAAGAAAAAAGTGAATGAATTTAGTAGAAAAGTAGTTTATCGGATTCGAACTAATAACTTCCCTCTTACCGTGGCATTACTCTAGTACTAAACGAAAAGCCCTTTATCGGATTTGAACCGATGACTTATGCCTTACCATGGCATTACTCTACCACTGAGTTAAAAGGGCTTTTTATTCAATTTTATTAAAAAATTAGCTACATATCGAGATATAGAAGTTTATTATATGGAGATAAGGGGCAATAAGAAATGCTGTTAAAAAAATAATAGACTTTGTTTTTGATCTTTACGCTATTCACTTTTCACGTGCTCAGAATGTTCTGCAGAATTAGGGACTTTTTTCTCCTATTGGCGGATCTTATAATCTTATAATGAGAACTTTCTCCATTTATGTTTTATTTCCCCTAATTCTAATTGGGTGGGGTATAAAGGAATTTGCGCTCTTCATATATCCATATGGTTGGGTATTAATTTTCAGTGAAATACTTCTTATCCGTTTTGGTGCGGGATTGAAACAATTTTTAACAGACACTCTTTGGAAAAACCTTAGAATTCCAAACTTTTCAATTTTTCTTAAAAAGTTTTGGACGGATTTGTTGAAACCATTTTCAACAGGTACCCCTTGGAAATGGAGTACTTGAATATTCTCCAAGGATTCTGGTGCATTTTGAACAAACTATGTTGGAGTTTTCTCAATAATTTTATTCTAACGAATTTCTACTGCAGAGTAGAAAAATTATTCCACTGCCTCCCCAACAAAAAAGAAAAACCATATCCTACATACCTAACTCCTGTAGGTTCAGGGTTTTCCATTTCCGAACACTACGAAAAAGGAAGATTCTGGATTCTCGATCCTAAGGTGAAAAGGAAGAAAGATATTTATGGGAACTGTATTGCTTACCTATATCTCTTAGTGTATATTGTAGGAATAATCAAACTCGTCCTTAGAATACGATTCTAATCGAAATGCATACATTTGGTTCATACGCTATTAGCATGGTAAAAAGAGATGTATTTTACAGACTAGAGAGGGGCTATCTAAATCCTAAAGTAAAGGCCCGCAATTAAAGTACCAACTGCTCGCTCTCATGAACTTTCTCCGTTTGATTCGATAAGGTGGAATTCGCCTCCTTCTCGAATGGTTACCCTTGACAAAGGGTAGCGTTGGTATCATAATCTACATGTAGCGGGTATAGTTTAGTGGTAAAAGTGTGATTCGTTCTATTAATAACTGAATTTGAAATGATATACTTAAGGCATCCTTAAGTTTTTTCTATTCATATTCCGATAAAAACTTTAGTTCTTATAAAGGGTTTAATCCTTTTCCTCTCAATAGCATATTGAGGAAGAATATACATTCTCGCGATTGGTATCCAAAGACTAATTGAATTTGCATGCAAAATAAAAATTCGATTATGAATACAGAGTCGCGAAGCATAATTTTGCATTGGATTAAGTATTCCAATTGAATAAATATGAGTAAAGGATCTATGGATGAAGATAAAAAAAAGGTTTATTTCCAATCGTAACTAAACCCCTTTTTTTTTTAAGGAAATGGAAGACCAATAGCTAAAAATGAGAGTTTTGGTTTACTAGAACCATCAGTATATTGTTTTAGCTCGGTGGAAAACCAACTCTTTTCCTCAAGATCTCTTGAATGAAATTAGAGAACGAAGTAAGTAGATTAGATAGATATTTAGGAGAATTTCTATCTGCTATTCTATAGGGATCATCTAGAAAGCGGAGAGCTTTGGTTCCATTCAGACAGAAAAGCTGACTTAGATGTTAAGTGGTGAGAATATCCATAAAGGAGCCGAATGAAATCCAAATTTCATGTTCGGTTTTGAATTAGAGACGTTAAAAATAATCAACCAACGTCGACTATAACCCCTAGCCTTCCAAGCTAACGATGCGGGTTCGATTCCCGCTACCCGCTCCAATTCCGTATAAAAAGACTATTCTATTTGTCTAGACATGGTAGAGACTTGTATTCAACCTTTTTCGTCCACCTTCAGCCCTACAGAGCGGAGTAGAGCAGTTTGGTAGCTCACGAGGCTCATAACCTTGAGGTCACGGGTTCGATTCCCGTCTCCGCACTTAGCGATCCATAGAAATGGACTATTCTATTTGTAAAGTTGAATTAGACTGCTATTTCAATATACTAAATTTATTCTATGTATATTTAAGATAATATAATAGATACGGTAGAGAGCTATATCCAACCCAATCTTTTTTTTTATTCAGCAGGCAGAAAAGAAAAAATAAATAAAAATAAAAGAAAAGCATAGTCTATCCCCTTTAAAAGAAGTTTGTCTCTTGTTTGTCTCGGAGAATTCCCGGTTTATGGAATATGGAACCCCCTTGGCAAGTTCGATTTTTGCCTCCAAAGCACTCTTTTTTTGAGTCAGGTGCAAAGGAAGGATAAGATAGGAAGGGATACAGTACTAGACTAACAACTACTTCA